AAATCTTTTCTACTAAGTAATATTGTATATATGACTCTAATATGAATATTATATCTTAATATTCATATTCTATTTATATTATATATATATATTTGTGATTAATATATATATTATATTTATTATTTATTTGATATTTGAATATATTTTAGATTCAAATTAAAATATATTACAGAAAAATAAACAGAATAATAAATATTCAAATTAAATTACTTTAATTTTGTATATTCTTTTTGTATATATTCCTTTAGAAAACAAGAAATCTAAAATACGTATATGATTATTACATTATATAAATATCAGAATGAAGATAGAAAATAGAAATCTATTTGTCTATTAAAATATAAAATAGAATCATTTTAGAATATTTTTCTTTTATTATCTTTTTCTATTTGTATGTTATGATATTCTTGAGGGATTTTTGAAATTTATGGAATTAAGTATTAAGTATAGATAATGACTAATAAAGAGTAATTTATATTGAACAATATATGTCTTTCACATACAACGATAAAAAGGAGTAACCTACCTTTTGAATGGCAGTTCCAAAAAAACGTACTTCTATGTCAAAAAAGCATATTCGTAGAAATCTTTGGAAAAAAAAAGGATCTTTAGAGGCAGTAAAAGCTTTTTCTTTAGCTAAATCTGTTTCCACCGGACAGTCAAAAAGTTTTTTTGTGCGACAAAAAAAAGTCTTGGAAAAATCTTAATTGACATGTTTCAAAGAACTTCCAAATTTCCATTTTTGAATTGTAAGACAAATGATTCAATTTTACTAAATTGTATTTGTATTTCACTTCTCATATTAGTTAGAGCTAGGTAATATGAAAAAGAAGAATCTTTCTGTCTACTTGATTCAAAGTACTCAGTATTGTGTATTTTATTCTTTTTCAGCATTTTTTTTCAATTTTTTATAGTCTTTATATATCTCTATTATATTCTATTCTATTTTAGTTATTTTATTCTTTTTATTGTTTATGTTCTATTTTATTCTATTTATTTCAATTTCTATTGATTGATATTGAATTCGTGAAATGGTTTTTTCTTTCCTATGAATTGTGCTTTTCAAAATAGAAAAGCACAATTACGATAGACAAGGAAGAATCTGAATATTTCATTCTACTTTATACTAAGGTGTTGGATCTAAAAATCGTTAGAAAAGAATTATGAATTTTATACCCCGACTGAGAACGAAACTGTTGAGTTATGACTCTTCTGGATAAACAAGAGCTAGGTTTCTAGTTTCTAGTACGGAAAAGTTGATTATTCAAACTGAACTTACGAAGATACTAATTAAGTATTATTGATATTTTCTTTATATTTAACATTTCCAGATGAATGGAAATGCATCTTTCTTCATTGTTTCCTAAACTCTATTGAATATCGACAATTCAACATGAATTTACTATATATATATATTCTATATTATTATTATTATTTATATTATTATTTAAGGTAAGCCGCCATGGTGAAATTGGTAGACACGCTGCTCTTAGGAAGCAGTGCTAGAGCATCTCGGTTCGAGTCCGAGTGGCGGCATAAAGAATTATTCATATTAATAATATAGACACAATAGATCTAATAGAATCTAAAAGAGAATATTTTAAATATTCTCTTTTAGATTCTATTTAATCCCCTCCCCGATTTCAATTATTTAAAAGGGACTCTTCTTTATGATATTTGCAACCTTAGAACATATATTAACTCATATTTCCTTTTCGATCATCTCAATTGTGATTCTGATTCATTTGATGAACTTATTAGTCTACGAAATCGAAGGATTACATAATTCGTCAGAAAAAGGGATGATAGCTACTTTTTTCTCTATAACAGGGTTTTTAGTTATTCGTTGGATTTCTTCGGGACATTTTCCCTTAAGTAATTTATACGAATCATTAATCTTCCTTTCATGGAGTTTATCCATTATTCATATGATTCCGTATCTTGGGAATCATAAAAATGATTTAAGCGCAATAACTGCACCAAGTGCCATTTTTACCCAAGGTTTCGCCACGTCAGGTCTTTCAACTGAAATGCATCAACCCGCAATATTAGTACCTGCTCTACAATCTCAGTGGTTAATGATGCATGTCAGTATGATGCTATTGAGCTATGCAGCTCTTTTATGCGGATCATTATTATCAGTTGCTCTTATAGTGATTACATTTCAAAAAAGAATCGATTCTTTTTTGAAAAACAAGAATTTTTTCAGTTTAAGGAAGTCGTTTTTCTTTGGTGATATGGAATATTTGAACCAAAAAGGAAGTGTATTAAAAAATACTTCTTTCTTCTCATTTCAAAATTTTTACAAATATCAATTAATTCAGCGTTTGGATTATTGGAGTTATCGTGTCATTAGTTTAGGGTTTACCTTTTTAACCATAGGCATTCTTTCTGGAGCAGTATGGGCTAATGAAGCATGGGGTTCTTATTGGAATTGGGACCCTAAGGAAACTTGGGCATTTATTACTTGGACCATATTTGCAATTTATTTACATACTAGAACAAATCCAAAATTGCAAGATCAAGGGACAAATTCGGCATTTGTAGCTTCTATAGGATTTCTCCTAATTTGGATATGCTATTTTGGGATCAATCTATTAGGAATTGGGTTCCATAGTTATGGTTCATTCCAATGAATATATAATTGAATAAAAGAAAATACATGAAGAATACATAAAAAAATCGTCTGATACACAATGCAATGAAAATTTGTGCAAGTTTTTGAGAACCGTTTAAATAGAGGAATTATTCAAAAGGTTCTCAAAAACTTTAGATGTATCTCATTACAATTATAACAATTATAATTCACCCTTCCCTTTTTTTTTTCATTGTACAACGAAGAATCGTGAAAATATGAAAGTCAAAGAATTCTAAGACTTTCTTTCCAATTAATGAAATTTATTATGAAATTTAGTATTGAATCTAAAAAAAGAATTAGTATCTATAAAAATAATTAGATAATAGAACTTGTACCTTGTCAACCGATAACGGGAGAACGAAATCAGGATAAAAACCAATTCCTATAATTAGGAAACCCATGTGAGATACGGAAGAATAGGCAATACGTTTTTTTTTTTAATTGCGTTGACCGAGAGAAGTTGAAGCTGCATAAATGATTTGTATTATTCCTACTATCACCAACCAGGGAGATAATCTAGAATGAGCGTGAGCTAATAATTCCATATTGATCCGAATCAATCCATATGCTCCCATCTTTAATAATATTCCAGCTAAAAGCATACATGTACTGTAATGTGCTTCCCTGTGGGTATCTGGTAACCATGTATGTAGGGGTATCATCGGCGATTTGACAGCATAAGCAATAAGAAAACCAAAATAGAGTATTATTTCCAATGCTGCAAGATACGATTGATTAGCTAATTTTTCTAAATCTAATGTTGGTTCATTGGAACCATATAAACCCATACCTAGAACTCCTATTAAGAGAAAAATGGAACCTCCGGCAGTGCACAAAATAAACTTTGTAGCCGAGTACAGGCGTTTTTTTCCTCCCCACATGGATAAAAGTAAGTAAACAGGAATTAATTCTAATTCCCACATGATGAAAAAAAGTAAAAGGTCTCGAGAAGAAAATGATCCTATTTGGCCACTATACATTGCTAACATCAAGAAATAGAAGAATCGCGGATTTCGAGTAACTGGCCAAGCTGCTAAAGTAGCTAAAGTAGTGATAAATCCTGTCAGTAAAATGGGTCCTATGGAAAGTCCATCGGTTCCCAGTCTCCAGTGAAAATCAAAAAGATTGATCCATTTATAATCCTCCTTCAATTGGATTAATGGATCGTCCAATTGGAAATGATAACAAAATACATAGGTCATTAGAAGGAGCTCTAGGATACATATACATAGAGTATACCACCTATACACCTTATTTCCCTTATGAGGGAAAAAGACAATTGAAGAACCCGCGAATATGGGCAAAACAAGAAGTATTGTTAACCAAGGAAAAGAACTCGTGATAAAGACAAGATAAAATTAGACCAGAAAAGTCCGTACTCGAGAAAAGAAAATAGATTATTCTTCTCCCGAGCACGAGGTTTTGTCGGTAAAGAGGAATCAAATGATTCAAGTGGAGTTTTTTGTCACATATCAATAAGAAAGACCCATGCTGCGAGTTGTTTCATGCCATAAATAAACACGGACACTCAAAAAATCCGTTGGACAAGCGGATTCACATCTTTTACAACCTACACAATCCTCGGTTCTTGGCGCAGAAGCAATTTGCTTAGCTTTACATCCGTCCCAAGGTATCATTTCCAATACATCCGTGGGGCAAGCTCGAACACATTGGGTACATCCTATACATGTATCATAAATCTTTACTGAATGTGACATTGGGTCTATAAATTCCAGTTTTGAACACAAAAGATTTTCGATCTGGTAAAATAAGATAAGAAAATGAAATAAATCATAGATTTTCTATTGTAGACACCAGACGAATCAATGATTTATCAAAATTTGAAGAATCAATAGATTTTCTAATCTGTTTATGAGAAAGGGCCAAGATACTTTGATTTCCATTTCAATAATCATGAAATATGAGTTTACGAATTCAATTCATGTGAATTTTCCTATCTTTCTATTATATAGAAATAGAATTAAATTAAGGATATTCTGATATATTATATATCAGAATATCAGATAAATACGTTTGTTATTAGGTTAGTTATAGAATAAGTTCGTAACTATAAATCATAAATCTATATGAAAAAAGAGAAGAAAGAAAAATAAAAATATTCTATCTAATATTATATTATCTTATTATTCTAATTCTATTAGAATTAGATTCTATTTAGAATATTCTATCTAAAAGTCTTATGTTTTGATTTCTATGTGAAAATAGAAGAATTCTAACTAATTATTCAGCAAATTCGATTGATTGATACGAGTTGATTTTCTGTGTTGATTTTCTGTTACGATGGATCGACGAAACAATAGCTAGCCCAATAGCTGCTTCAGCAGCCGCAATAGCTATAACAAAGATTGAGAAGATTTCTCCTTTTAATTGCCGACTATTAAATATATCGGAAAATGTGACAAGATTTATATTCACCGAATTCAGTATAAGCTCAAGACACATAAGTGCTCTAACCATGCTTCGGCTTGTGATCAGTCCATAGATACCGATAGAAAATAAATAAACACTTAGAAAAAGTACATGCTCTAACATCATTGATAAATCCCTCATCTATCTCGATTTATTTCAATATGAACAAAAATGAAACCGATTCAGTTGACTAGACTAGAAGAATTACATAACAAAAGAAGATATTCACAGTAGATTGAAACAAAATAGATTAAATCCATTTTCATTCTTTAATTTTAAAAAAGGAAGTTCTTATTTCTTATTATATTAGAATTCTATTATTGACGAGCCATAGTAATTGCACCTATCAAAGAAACTAAAAGAATTATAGAAATGAGTTCAAAAGGGAGATAAAAATCTGTGGATAAATGAATCCCAATTTGTTGAACGTTACTTATTAAGTCCTGTTCTATAATCTGATTTGATCTTGTAGTCCGAAAAATTCCGGACCATGACGTATCTGGGATAGTAGTCATTAATGAAAAAAAAAAAGATTTCTTTTATTCTTTGATATTCATATTTACATATTGAATTCTATGAATTAGATTTCTATTTTATAGTATTGAAATCTCAATTCATTTTTTATCTATTTTCTAGAAAATAGATAAAAAAGACTTCATGTTCCACCGAATCACACGTAGAGATATTGCTAACACACATAGAGTTAATGGTATTTCATAACTAATCGATTGAGCTGCAGCTCGTAGACCGCCTGAAAAGGAATACTTATTATTTGATCCATATCCTGACATAAGAAGACCAATGGGGACAATACTTGAAAAGGCAATCCATAAAAAAACACCTATACTGAGATCAGCTAAAACAAGGTGATATCCAAAAGGAATTACTAAATAACTTAGTAGAATTGATATAAACCCTATAGAGGGTCCGACCCTAAATAAACGAATATTACCTCTAGATGGAAGAAGATCCTCCTTCAAAAGTAGTTTGGTCCCATCCGCTAAAGCTTGAAGAATTCCTAACGGGCCGGCATATTCAGGTCCAATACGTTGTTGTATTGCTGCAGATATCTTTCTTTCTAACCACACAATGACTAATACCCCCATTGTGATTCCTAAGACAAGGATTAAAATGGGGACAAAAATCCATATGAATTCATAGACTTCTTTTAAGGATTCTAATCTATAAAAAGAATTCATAGTTTGTACTTCTGTCGTATCAATTATCATTTAAACGATCAACTTCTCCCATAATGATATCTATACTACCTAGTATCGTCATTATATCAGCCAATTTCATTCTTTTAACTAGCTGGGGAAGAATTTGCAAATTGATGAAACCGGGTGGACGAATTTTCCATCTCCAGGGGAAAACACTACTATCTCCTATTAAAGAAATTCCTAATTCTCCTTTTGGGGCCTCTACCCTTACATAAAGTTCTTGTTTTAACAATTCAAAATTGGGTGAAAGTTTTTTAGTAATAAATCTATATTCAAAATTATTCCATTTGGAATCCTTTGTCCTATGAAAACGCCGGTTTTCTAAATTTTCATAAGGTCCTCCAGGAATTCCTTCTAGAGCCGGTTGAATGATTTTTATGGATTCTTGCATTTCACCGATTCTTACTAAATAACGAGCTAATGTATCGCCTTCTTTTTGCCATTTGACTTCCCAATCAAATTTATTGTAACACTCATAGCGATCAACTTTACGAAGATCCCATTGGATTCCAGAAGCTCGTAACATTGGTCCTGATAAACCCCAATTTATTGTCTCCTCCCCACCAATAATGCCCACTCCTTCAACTCGTTCCAAAAAGATGGGATTTCGCGTAATGAGCTTTTGATACTCAACAACTTCTGTTAAAAAATAATCACAGAAATCAAAACATTTATCTATCCAGCCATAAGGTAAATCCGCAGCTACTCCTCCGATGCGGAAATAATTATGCATCATCCGCATACCTGTGGCGGCTTCGAATAGATCATATATTAATTCCCTCTCTCTTAAAATATAGAAAAAGGGAGTCTGTGCACCAATATCGGCCATAAAAGGGCCAAGCCATAACAAATGGGAGGCTATACGGCTCAGCTCCAGCATAATAACTCTAATATAACTGGCCCTTTTAGGCACTTGAACACTTTCCAATCGTTCTGGTGCATTTACTGTTATTGCTTCTGTGAACATAGTAGCTAAAGAATCCCAACGTGTTACATAAGGCAAATATTGTATAATTGTTTGGTTCTCCGCTATTTTTTCCATCCCTCTGTGTAAATAGCCCAATATAGGTTCACAGTCAATAACATCTTCACCATCCAGAGTAACGATCAGCCGAAGAACACCATGCATTGATGGGTGGTGAGGACCCATATTGACTATTATGAAATTTTTTCTTGTAGCCGGTACAGTCATATTTTTTTCCTTAATTCATTATTTCATGAAATTATGAAAATGAAAAATAAAATAAGAAAAAAAAGAAAAAATAACAAGGATAATGATAATAAGAATAAAATAAGAAGAAAATAACAAGGATAATGATAATAAGAATAAAATAATAAGAAACTCAAATAAGAAATTCAAATTTAATTAACGAGTTTTTGGTTCCCGAATATCTAACTGATCCATTAATTTCTTATAACGCACTTTCTTTTTCTTTGACAAATAAGTCAATAATCGTTGACGTTTTCCCAGAATTCTTCGTAGACCTCTTTGCGATAAAAAATCTCTTTTGTGCAATTCTAAATGTGAAGTAAGTCTCCGTATCTTACTGGTGAAATGGAATACTTGAAATTCAACAGACCCACTATTTTCTTCTTTTTCTTCTTGTGTAATAACTGAGATGAATGAATTTTTGACCATAAATTAAGATTTCTATCTTTCTTTTCTGTGAATTTTACGGATCAGGAAAAATAATAATATTTCTTATGTCAGTTATTTTCATCTAGTATACATCAAAATTGGATTTCATTCATATACTACTTTGTTTTTTCTTTATGTGGTTTATGTTTCTATGTTTTGTATATTTGATCCAAATATACAAAACATATATGTATTCACGAAAGAAAACAATTTCTTTTTATTTTACTTAAAAGGATTCCGTTATTCCTAATGAAAATTGATACACTATGAAATTACACTATGAAATCAGCATCATGTAGTAGAATGTTACACAGTGTATATGTTTCGGCTTTCATCTATTAATCTACCAAATATGTTACACGATATGTAGGAAATCCACTATAGATTTTTTTCATTTTTCATTGGAATTGAATTCATTCTGAATTGTGAATACATATGTATTCTTGACATACTGAAACGACTGCTGTTATTGGTATCAAACCAATAGCGATTCATACAAGCTACATCTTCTAATCGAAAATTGGGCCAAAGAAACAATTTGAATTTCATGAAATCTTTTCTATCTGTATTAATATGTTTGTCCTCATTCAAAAATTGTCCACAGTTTCTTATTTTGTTTTCATTGCAAAATCTTGTATTTCTATCCACAACATGAAAATTCCGGGAATTGAAACAAATTCGAATTCGAAATTCTCTACGACGTCTGGGAGATAGAATATTTTCAGGAACAAGTAAATCATAATGATTTTTGTCTCCACTCAAAAATATGTTGCTGTGTCGTGCAATGGATTTTTCAAACCCCCCTTTCTCAATATATCTTTTTTTTGTGTATTTTTTCTTTGTTTGATGCTTTTTCTTATCGACCAATGAAATATCCATAGTTTGATATATAATATATTTTCCTTTCCTTTGTATAGATAGACAAATTGGTTCAATAATAAATATTCCCTTTCTTATCAATTCTGCAAGAACTAGGTCCTTTTGAATCAGCATTTCATCTATATTTATTTCACCTCTTTGAATCGAAGATATAGCAATTTCCTTTGGATTTCTTAGTCTAAGTAGGAGACAATATATCCTGATATTTTTCATTATTTCTTTCTTCAAGGGATCAGCCCATCTTAGTTGAAAAAGTAAATATTTTTTCAAAAAGAAATCTAGTTCCATTTCATTCTTGCTCTTATATTGTTTCTTTTTTAGAACCTTTTTCATTTCTAATCTTGCGTAATCTTCTTCAACAGTTTTTTGATTTTCTTTTTTTATTTTTCGTAGATTCCATACAAGATTTCCTTGGACCTGTTGTTCATTCTCTTCCTGCTTGGAATTTCCTAATTCACGATCTTTTTTTTTATTAGATGATTTCTTTGGATTTACGTTAATGCTTTTACTTTTTTCATTTATAGAAAAATGAAAAAAGAGTGATTTGATTGGGATGATCCAAGGTTTAATTTTATATACATCAAAAAGTAGCACAAATTCTGGGAAGAACCAAGTTTCTAGATTGGATATAGTATCATGATTTGATGCGGTATCATAGAACCTTTCTTTATTCATTCCCATGCAATCAAAAAAGAAACTTTTTTGATTGCATGGTTTGATCTCTTGATGAATTGTAGGAAAAAAAAGATCTTTTTTTTCCATTTTTTTGAAATTCTTAATTTCAGTTTTAGTATCTTTCTGAATCTTGATACCAATATGTACATCGGTCCAGATCTCAATATTATTTATAAAACAAGGATGAAGAATTCTACAATCAAGATATTTTCTATCCAAATTTGTATTCCTATCAATAAGATATCCTTTTTCTAGATAATTATTACTAGGTATACTTACCAATACATAAAATGATTCAGGTTTCGATATATTGAAATGAGATGGAATTTCTTGGTCCCCGTTTATTTCTAATGTTGATCCAGAAATGTATAAATTAGGAAGGTTTATGTATTTATATGAGAAAAGATCATATCTGTAATGTTTTTTCCATTTGTCTTTTTGACTCATAAATGAATTTGCTGCATAGTCATCTTTTTTCATGGAATAAATAAATTGGTATTTTTGATATAAATCCAATTGGTTTGATTCCTTGTTTTGAATAATACGATGTTTATTGATTCTATTTCGCCATTCTTTAGGTACTAATGGAGACCTTTTTTTTTGAGATAAATCGTATTGATAATGACCTTTTAACCAATTTTTCCATTCGTTCATTACATACGTATGAATTTTATTATGTGAGTTAAATATTCCATGTATCATACAATAGTCTTTTAAATTATCCTTAAAAAAAGGATAGCTCCCTTGATATTTAAGTACAGGTCTCAATTGATACTTATTAAGTAATTGGTTTTGTGATATTTTGTAAAAAACATATGCTTGGGACAGGGAAGATAAGTTCCAATAAGTATTGGAATTTTGATTGCTATTCGTAGTATTATCAGTATTTGAAAACGATTTGAATTTTTTTATAGTCAAAAGAAAATTCATTGTATTTTGATTTGTTTCATCAATTCCTTCTTGTTCTTGATTTATTTCATTGTTGTAAATGGATTTAGTAAAGATCTTTTTTGTTGATTCAAAGAAAAGTTGTGCATTTATCTTAGAAACGGTAATGGTACATAGCAAAATATCTATGTATATTTTTTCAATGAATGATTTGATAAAGTAGTGTGATTTACGCATTAATCGGATATTTTTCCTTTTTAATATTTTCAAAATATGTTTCTGTGATCCCGATCCTTTATTATCAGAAATTAGAACTATTTCTTTTTTTTTCTTGTCTTTTGCGGTTTGTTCAATTTGATATCCTAATGGTGCTTGATATCTTTTTTCTATTAGTGAATAATTTAACCAATTCATCGTTCGATTTAGAACGGACGATTCGCGAAGAATCTTATTATTTCTTTTGAAATCTTTTTTGTTTTCGTTTGGTTCATATACTTTTTCTTTCCTTAATTTAAATAAGAAAATTGGATTTACTTTCTCCAGTTTTTTCATTATTAGTTTGATAATTTGAACGACCCCTTTTGTTTTTTCTTTTCTAATTTTTAGAAAGGATTTTATTTTTTTATTTATTTTATTTAAAGATTTTAAAACTTTTGAAAATTTATTTTTCACCTTTTTTTTTCTTTTTTGGAGTTCTTTATAAATAGGTTCAAAAAAAAAAGGTCGTTTTCGGGGAGAACCAAAGGGAAGTTCCGCTTCCATTCCCCAGACTGTTAAAAAACAAAAATTTGTTTTTTTCTCTTTTTTTTTCATTAGATCTCTATGATGAGATTGTGCCTTAGATTTTCTCCAAGGTTTTAGACAGAAAGGATATAGAATCTTTATCTGAATACCATCTATTAACCAATCTTGGGGAAATTCTGTTTCTGATAATTGAACACCATTATAGGTGCATTTAATATGGATTTCTCTATTCCATTCCTTAAAATCCTCGTCCCACTCGGGAATTTGGAATAATAACATACGGAAAAGGTTTTTGGCTATTATTAATGAAGGCAATAGAATGTATTTTCTAAGAAAAGATTGGGTTATTAACATCAAACTTCTTATTACTTGAGTAAATATAAAAGCATCCCAAGCTTCTGATATTTCTATCTGTTCGTTTTTATATCTTTTTTCCTCTTTCTTCTTTTCTTCTTTTTTATCGTCATTTTCAAAATAGGAAATTTTTAATTCTGATTCTTGTTCTCTGCCCATCCAATTCCTAAAAATTAGATTCTTCATTTCGTTGATATCAAAAGACGAAAAAAAAAACATTTTGTCTAGACGATCCAAAAAAAGTGGGGAATGTACATTTACTTGAAAGAGGTCCCAAATAACTGTTTTACGTCTTTGAGCGCGCATGGATCCTTTGATTAGATTGCGACGAAAATCCGATTGTTGTGAGTAACGTATCAAAGCCACCTCTCCCTCTTCCATTGGATCATCGTTTTTATCATTGTTACTAGTATTCTGAATACTAGAAATAGAAATAGAATTGGTATTCTGATCATTATCGTTATAAATTATCACAAGTTTGGCTCTTCTTGAATGAATCTCATGATCGTCTTCCTCCAATTCTTCTCCATTTTCTTCTTCCTCTTCTTCCAAATTCTCGGTTAATTTGTATGACCATCGAGAAACCTTTTTACTGACTTCTTCTATTCTAATTCCAATAGATTCTTTTTTCATTTTTTTTTGATCTTTTGTATGTGTTGTAATTACATCAAATACAAATTGCAAATATTTTGCTTGACTTTCTGAATCAATTCCTTTTTCTTCTTTAGAATTCAAAAATGATTGACGGTGGAGTTCTACGGAATCATTAATAAGTAGATCATGAATCTTATTTAGAAAAAAAAATTCTACGAAATTTTCTGTATCTGTATAAGTATTCATGATTACGCATGAATCTAATTCTTTTCTCGTTCCTCGATATGGTCCGTTGAAAAAAGGATCATATGCTTTTGGCAAGCATTTTTTTTTTTTTTCATCATCACATAATATGGTTCTTTTTTCAAGCATATCCAGACTAGAGGATCCCTCATTTTTTTCTAGAATTTGGATTCGTCTTTTCAATTCATTGTTCAAA